GAAGAAGTCCCGCTCCTATTAACATAGGAACTGGAAGTGGAAGGAAAGGTATCATCCACGCATATTGATATGTCTGTTCCATAATTTTTTTTGTAATTTTTAATTAATATTAATTGGTTCCGATTCCCCGGATCTTACCTCTTTTGAAAGGAGTCAATAAAAAAATGAAGATATGCACTAACTTAAACCAACTCAAATAGAATTTTTGAATTTTTATTTCTTTTTACTTATTCTTTCTGAGTTTCTGCTAAATACTTCAAATATTCAAATCAAGAAGTTATAATTGGTCAAATCATAAAGATTAATTCCTAGTCTCCTTCTAACTTTCAAATTCGAGTCAAATCAAATTTAGGCATGTTTTTCCAGAGTTTGACAAGTTACTAAAAAAAAGAATATTCTTCTTTTTACTATTTTGAGTAATAGTTTATGCCATTTTCCTATATCTTTCACCCATCGTATCTATTCTTTTCTTTTTGATTTTTAGAATCAAAAAATAGTATCTAGAAAAGAAATATATAATGAATTAGAAAGTGCAAATTTATTTTGAACAATAGATGTCTTTCACATCCAGCTATACCAATGAGTAATCTCTTAATTTTTATTTAAATGGCAGTTCCAAAAAAACGTACTTCTGCATCAAAAAAGCGTATTCGTAAAAATTTTTGGAAAAAGAAGGGGTATTGGGCAGCGCTAAAAGCGTTTTCCTTAGGGAAATCTCTTTCTACTGGGAATTCAAAAAGTTTTTTTGTGCAACAAACAAATAAAATAAGTAATAAAACATAAGACGTTGGAATAATACGAACCGGCCTAAATTTAAAACCGAGTCATTTCATTTCGAAAATAAAATTCCCGATTTCCATTCCCTGTTGAGTTAATCAATAGGAATGGAATTCGTTCCACTCTTAGAATATGTAAAATAAGAATTTTTCTGTTTACCGTACATAATTTGAAAAAAAAAGTATTTTTTTTGACAAAAAACACAAGATACTCAATTTATTTTTCGTATATTTTATGATTTCCAAGGCAGGGAGTATTATTTTCCCCACCGACATATTTGTTATTTGTTACAAGCATATAAGGTTTTATTTTTGGATCCACTTTTCTTTCGTTACTAAAATCATTGAAACTAATTGAGTAAAATTCTAAACCCCTTTGTGCAACTTTCTTCCTTTTGGATTTTCTCTGAATTCCTATATAGGACCCCATATACCTCTCGCCATCAATCTACTCAAAAACACTTAGCGAAGATATTTTGGATAAATTTTGTGTCAATTTTGAATGATCCACACTAGGTTCTTCTTTTTTTTTTGTTCATTGATGAAATGGATTTTTGGGTTTCGATTTTTGAAATCAAACAAATAAATCAAAATACAGTTCATTAAAAAAAAATTTGTGGGTGGGGGTTCTAGCCCTTAATTCAGAGTAGGGCTATATAGTTTTAAAAGAGTTCAAGTCGAGGAGAATATAAAATACACAATAAAACTAAGACCCTAACCTAGGAAAATGAACCTTCAAATACCTATTTAACCCATTTTTATTCATGAATTTAACTCTTTTCTAAAAAATATTTCACCCAATTCAATTTGAAAATCTAGACGATTGCTTATTCATAGGCTATTATAAGTTCAAGATAAGCCGCTATGGTGAAATTGGTAGACACGCTGCTCTTAGGAAGCAGTGCTAGAGCATCTCGGTTCGAGTCCGAGTGGCGGCATATCATCTACTAAAAAAAGTAAATAGATCCTATAATGAATTGAATTCAATTGCCGATTTTCTTTGTATAATTAAGGGACTCCTCTTTTTAAAAATTTTTATGATATTTTCAACCTTAGAGCATATATTAACTCATATTTCTTTTTCAATCATTTCAATTGTAATTACAATTCATTTGATAACCTTTTTAGTCGATAAAATCGTAAAACTATATCATTCATCCGAAAAGGGCATAATAATTACTTTTTTCTGTATAACAGGATTATTAGTTACTCGTTGGATTTATTCGGGACATTTTCCACTAAGTGATTTATATGAATCTTTAATCTTCCTTTCATGGAGTCTTTCCCTTATTCATATAGTTCCGTATTTCAAAAAAAATCAAAATATTCTAAGCACAATAATTGGCCCAAGCGCTATTTTTACCCAGGGCTTTGCTACTTCAGGTCTTTTAACTGAAATACATGAATCCACAATATTAGTACCCGCCCTTCAATCCGAGTGGTTAATAATGCACGTAAGTATGATGATATTAGGCTATGCGGCCCTTTTATGTGGATCATTATTATCAGTATCACTTCTAGTGATTACAGTTAGAAAAAAGAGAAACTTTTTTTCTATGAGTAATACTCGTAATCATTATTTTATTTTAAATAAGTCATTTTTCTTTGGTGAAAGCGAATACATGAATGAACGAAGTAATGTTTTACAAAATACTTCTTTTTTTTCTCCAAAGAATTATTACAGGTCACAATTGATCCAACAATTGGATTATTGGAGTTATCGG